GGCTGAGATTAGGCAATAAATTGTAAATTTATTAACGAATAAAATATTCTTTTACCAAACCACAAATCTAATAGTCTATATAAATGATTTTAAATTGCAAATTTAAAGAAAAGTAATTTTTTAGATTTCAAGGCTTAGAGCCTCTCTAATGGCAGCTTTGAAGGCTACTAGTTTTCTTAACTTAAATCCTTAAAGGAAATTAAATAAGAATGTCGAACCTATTAATCTAAAAATAGAAAAAAAATTAAATATTATAAATCAAAAATTATTTAATTTTTGATTAAATAATTTATTTTGAGAATGGGATAAAATTAAAGAGGAAACTATAATTCGAATATAGATGTAAAGTATGATTAAAGTAAATAAAATTACAATAAATGTAATTATAAAAAAATTATTTAAAATTAATCAATTAATTGTAAGTCACTTTGGTAAAAATCCAATAAAAGGGGGTAGTCCTCCTAAAGATAAGAAATTGATAATAATAGATAATTTAATTAATTTATTATAATTTGAATTATTGGTAAATTGGTTTAAATAGAAAGAATTAGTAAATTTAAAAATTAATAGAATATTTAAGTTAATTAGTATATAAATTATTAGATAAATTAATCAAATAGAAAATGAAGTTATTATTGCACAAATTATTCATCTAATATGGTTAATAGATGAAAAGGCTATGATTTTTCGTAGGCTAATTTGATTAAAACTTATTAAAGTTCTAATAATTAAACTAGCTATGATAATAAAAATTATAAATGTAATATTAAAATAATTGTTTATAATTAGAATTATAGGGGCAATTTTTTGTCAAGTAAGTAAAATTAAACAATTTACTCAGCTTAATCCTTCCATAACTTCGGGGAATCAGAAATGGAATGGTGCAGCTCCTAATTTAGTAAGTAATGCAGAATTTATAATTAATAATAATGAAGAATTTATTAGGGGAGATAAAAATTCTATTAGTATTAATATAATAATAATTGAAAATAAAATTATTAATGAAGCAAAAGCCTGGGTAATAAAATATTTTAATGTCGATTCAGAAGAATATATATTATGTGTTGAATTGAAAAGAGGAATAATTGATAATAAATTAATTTCTAGACCCATTCATATTCCTATTCAAGAATAGGAAGAAATAGCAATTAAGGTTCCTAAAATTATTGAATTAAAAAAAATAATTTTATATAGTTTTATAATTAAAAAGAGAAAGATTAAAACTTTCATAATTAGGGTATGAACCTAGAAGCTTAGGTTAGCTTATCTTTTTAGATTAGTTTTTATATTTTAGTATATGAGGTATAGAAATTTTTGATATTTCTGGAAATAGTTTAATTCTATTAAATATAATGAAGGTAATTACTATACATAATTTATTCTATCAAAATAATCCTTTTCCATCAGGCACTTCATTAAATTTCAAACTTTATCTGTAAATTAATTAGATTTATTTTATTAATTTAAAATAAATCTAAAAATAAGTGTTAATTTTTTTTTGTAAAAAAAAAAAAATGTATTTAAGTGTAATTTTGCAAAAACGTCAAAAATAATGAATTTTTACTTTTTTTAGTTAATTCTTATAAAAATCCAATAAAAGAGTAATTTTGCAAAAAATGAATAATTTTTTTTTTAGTTACTATATAAAATTTTAATTTATATAAAAAAATATAATATATATAAATTAATAATAATAATTAATTAAGTATATATCTGATTTGGATATATATTATATATATATATATAAAGTATTATATATATAATATATTAATTTATAAATTATTAAAAAAAAAAGCTAGTATATTTAATAATACATACCTATTTATTTATGATTGTCATATACGATATTCCAATTCTTATTTGAAAAAAAAAAAATTAGGATATATAATTATATATATATATACATTATGATATAAATATATATCAATATTACTTTTTTTATATTAAATAATTTATGATGATTTATATATAAATATTAATTAATTAATAATATATTTTCTTAATATTAAAAAATATACTTTTTATATAAAAAAAAAAAAAAAAAAAAATTAATAATAATCTATTAATTTTAAACTAAAAATAATGTTTTATTAATTTTAAATTAAAAATAATGTTTTATTAGTTTTAAAATAATAAATAATATTTTATTAGTTTTAAAATAATAAATAAAAATTTTACTGAATTTAAAATATTAAATAATATATTTAATTTAAATTATTAGTTTTTTATTAATAAATTAATTTTAAGGGTTATAATTTTTTTTTTGTTAATAAAGTTTAAAATTTAAATGTTAAATTACCATCAATATTAATTAATATAATAAAATATGGGGATTAGGTTTTATTGTAATTAAAAAAATTTAATTAAAAAATCAAATTTATATTCAATATTTTTATATAAATTTATTATTTTTAAATAATTATATGGGGATTATAATTATTTAAAAATAATGTATTTATATAAAAATATTAATTAAAAATTTATTGTTTTAAAATTAGTGGGGATTAATTTAAAAATAATTAAATTTAATTTGAAAATTTTAATGATTGTAATTAAAAAAAAAAAAAAATTTAAATAATATAAGGGGTTTATTATTTAAAAATTTTTTTTTGTTTAAGCTTCGCTGGGGTAGTGAATTTTGGGGGTTACGTCAAAATTTTTGAGTTTAAAGTTTAAATTTAGCTTAAAATTTTATTGTTTAATTTAAATATATGTAAATTATTGTATAATTTAAATTTAAAGAATTTAAATTTTAAAAACAGTATATAAAATTAATTATTAAAGAAATTTAGATTTAGAAATTTAATATTAATATGAACAAAATTTGTGCCAGCAGTTGCGGTTATACAACTTATATAAATAAAATTTATTTAAAATAATTAAATGTAAAAAAGATTAATTTATTATTAAATTTATTAAGTGAAATTTTAAATTTAATATAATTTAATTTATTAATTTTGAAGTTAAGAAATTTTTTATTAAACTAGGATTAGATACCCTATTATTAAAAATGTATTTTATAATTTAAAATTATTATAAGTTAAGATCTTTAAAATTAAAAATTATGGCGGTATTTTAATCTATTCAGAGGAACCTGTTTTTTAATCGATAATCCACGATTGAAGTTACTTTTTTTAAAAATTTATATATCATCGTAATAAGAATATTTTAGTAGAATTTTGAATATTCAATAGTTAAGATAAAAATTGAATTCAGATCAAGGTATAGTTTATAAGAAAGATAGAATGGGTTACTATAAAAAATATTTATGGAAAAAAATTTTAAAAGTTTTTATGAAATTGGATTTGAAAGTAATATTATTTAAGTTTAATAATATGATTATGCTCTAAAATATGTACATATCGCCCGTCGCTTTCGTTATAAAATGAAATAAGTCGTAACAGAGTAGACTTATTGGAAAATGAGTCTAGAAAGGTCAAATTAAAGCTTGTTATAAAGTATTTTATTTACACTAAAAAGTTAATTGTGAAATTCAATTTAATTTGATATTTAAAATCTTATTTAAATTTTTATTTTTATTTATTTTTAATTAAAGAATTATAAGTTTTATTATATTTAGAAAAAATATTTATTAATTATAGGGAATAGTATTGAAAAAGAATGATTTTAAATTGGAAAAAGAAAATTTAATTTATTGTACCTTGTGTATCAGGGTTTTCTTATTATATAAAAATTTTTTTAGTTCTCGAATTTTAAAGAGTTAAATTTATATAAATTTTATTGTAAAATAAATATTTATAATATAGATTTAGAAATGAAACGTTATTCGTTTTAAAATATATCTAGTTTTTTAAGAAATTAATTTAATTAAGAAATATGTTATATAATAATTTTTAATTGGTAAAATTATTATTTATATTTTTAATATTTAAAGGGATAAGCTTTTAAATAAAAATTTAAAAATTTTTAAATTTTTATAATTTATAGGATTAGAATTTTCTATTAATAAAAAAATGTTATAATTAATTATATAAGGTTTTAATATTTTTATAAATTTTAAGTTTTTTATTAAAATATTTATTTTAATTTATAAATATAAATTAATAATGGTAAAATTAGTATAATATAAATTTAATTTTAAGTTATAAATTTAAAATAAAATTAAGGAATTCGGCAAATAAATTTTTCACCTGTTTATTAAAAACATGGCTTTTAGATTATAATTTAAAGTCTGACCTGCCCAATGATAAATTTAATGGCCGCAGTATTTTAACTGTGCAAAGGTAGCATAATCATTAGTTTTTTAATTGGAAGCTAGAATGAATGGTTTGATGAAAAAAAATCTGTCTTCAATTTTAAATTAAAATTTTTTTTTTAAGTTAAAAATCTTAAATTTTTTAAAAAGACGAGAAGACCCTATAGAGTTTAATTATAATATAAATTTAAAAATATTAGGATTTAATTTTTTTTATTTATTTAAATTTTATTGGGGTGATGAAAAAATTAAATTAACTTTTTTTTAATTATAACATTAATTTATGAATATATGATCCTAAATTTTAGATTAAAAGAATAAATTACCTTAGGGATAACAGCGTAATTTTTTTTGAAAGTTCTTATTGAAAAAAGGGATTGCGACCTCGATGTTGGATTAAAGTTAAATTTCGGTGCAAAAGTTGGGATTTTAGGTCTGTTCGACCTTTGAAACTTTACATGATCTGAGTTTAAACCGGTGTGAGCCAGGTTGGTTTCTATCTTTTAAATAGTAAAATATTTTAGTACGAAAGGACCAGGTATTTAAATAATATTTTTATATAGATTAAAAATATTATTTTGGCAGATTAGTGCGATAGATTTAGAATCTTTGTAAGTAATTTATATTACAAATAATATTGATTTTTAGGGATTTAATTTTAGTAATTTTATCTATAATTATTTTAATTATTAGTGTATTAGTAGGGGTAGCTTTTTTAACTTTATTGGAACGTAAAGTTTTAGGATATATTCAAATTCGTAAAGGACCTAATAAGGTTGGTTTAATAGGGATTTTACAACCTTTTAGAGATGCTATTAAATTATTTAGTAAGGAACAAACTTTTCCTTTTATAGCTAATTTAAATATTTATTATTTTTCTCCTCTTTTAAATTTTATAATTTCTTTATTTTTATGAGTAAGTATGCCTTTTTATAGGGTATTTTTAAGATTTAATTTGTCTGTTTTATTTTTTTTAAGGGTATCAAGATTAAGGGTTTATACAGTAATATTGGCAGGGTGATCTTCTAATTCTAATTATTCTTTATTGGGAAGTTTACGATCAGTTGCACAGACTATTTCATATGAAGTAAGATTAGCTTTAATTTTAATATCTTTTGTTTTTTTGATTATAGGATTAAATTTATTAAATTTTTTTAAATTTCAATATTATATTTGATTTTTATTTTTTTGTTTACCATTGAGACTAATATGAGTAATTTCAAGATTAGCAGAAACTAATCGGACACCTTTTGATTTTGCAGAAGGAGAGTCTGAATTAGTTTCTGGGTTTAATGTGGAATATAGAAGAGGCGGATTTGCTTTGATTTTTTTAGCAGAGTATGCTAGAATTTTATTTATAAGTATAATTTGTGTTTTGTTATTTATAGGTGGAAATTTATTTAGGTTTATATTTTTTATTAAATTAGTTATTATTAGATTTTTTTGAATTTGAGTGCGAGGTACTTTACCTCGTTTTCGTTATGATAAATTAATGTATTTAGCTTGAAAAAGGTTTTTACCTAGTTCTTTAAATTTACTATTATTATTTTTTAATATTAAAATAATAATTGTAATTTTTTTATTATAGTTAATTAATTTTAGTAAAACTAATAGAAAATTAGATTTCTATATTATATTTTCAAAATATATACTTATTCAAGTTCATTAGTTAATTAAAAATAATATTATCTCAAATTTTAAATAAAATAGGATTAATAATATAAAATAAAAAATATAAAATAGTTAAGATTTGTCCAATTAAGATAAAAGGATCTTCTACAGGTCGAGCCCCAATTCAAGTTAAAAGTATGATTAAAATAATAAATATTCAAAATAAAAATTTATTTAATGGGTAAAATTGTCTTCTTATTAATTTTTTTTTTTGTGTAAAAGGTAGAATTATTAAAATGGCAATTGATATTACTAAAGCAATTACCCCCCCTAATTTATTTGGAATTGATCGAAGAATGGCATAAGCAAATAAAAAATATCATTCAGGTTGAATATGAATGGGAGTTACTAAAGGATTAGCTGGGATAAAATTATCGGGGTCACCTAAAAGATATGGATTTAATAAAGATAATGAAATTAATATTAAAATTATTCAAATAAATCCTACAATATCTTTAAATGTGAAATATGGGTGAAAGGGGATTTTATCTAAGTTTCTATTAGTACCTAATGGATTATTTGAGCCAGTTTGATGAAGAAATAATAAATGAATTATTACTAAAGCTGTGATAATAAATGGTAATAAAAAATGAAATGTAAAAAATCGTGTTAATGTTGCATTATCAACAGCAAATCCACCTCATAATCATTGAACAATTATAGTTCCTAAATAGGGGATTGCAGAAACAAGATTAGTAATTACAGTTGCCCCTCAAAATGACATTTGTCCTCAGGGTAAAACATATCCAAGAAAAGCTGTTGCTATTAGTATAAAAAGAATTATTACTCCCGTGAGTCATGTTGGTGTTAGAGTATATGAACTAAAATATATTCCACGTCCAATATGGATATATACACAAATAAAAAAAAAAGAAGCTCCATTAGCGTGTAAAGTTCGAAGGAATCATCCATAATTTACATCACGACAAATGTGGGCAATTCTGTTAAATGCTAGATCAATATTTGGGCTATAGTGTATAGCTAAAAAAATTCCAGTTAAAATTTGGATTATTAAACATAATCCTAATAGTGAACCAAAATTTCAAAGAGTGGAGATATTTGTAGGTGAGGGTAGGTCAATTAATGCATTATTGATAATTTTAAATAGAGGAGATAATTTTCGTAAAGGTATTTTCATTAGTTTTTTTGACGTAAAGGACCATATGATAGGTTAGTAATTTTAACTACTGCAATTAAAGTTAAAAATAAGTAAATTATAATAAATAATAATATAATATTTAAGGGATAAGAAAAGAATTTATTTATTTTAAAATTTAAATTACAATTAGATATTAATTGTATGTATTCACTATTATATAAGTTAATATTAAAATAATAGTTAGTAAAAGATGGTATAATTAATAATAAAAATAATAAAATTAATATTATTATTATTGTTTTATTATTAAAATAAAATTTTTCATTGGATGCTACACTTGTTATATAAATAAATAAAATTAGTATTCCTCCAATTAAAATTAAAAATAAAATATAGGAAAATCAAAAATTTATAAAAAAATTACTTGTGATTATTCTAATTAAAATAGTTTGAATTAATAAAATTAAACCTATAGATAGGGGGTGGGTAAGAGTTAAGAAAATTAATGATAAAGTTAAATTTAAAATTAATATTAAAAGAATATCAAGAAATATTTTAATATAAAATATTAATTTTGGAGATTAATGATATAGAAAGTCCTATTTTCTTGAAGTTTTAAAAGAAATTCTTATTTTTGATTTACAAGACCAATATTTTAATTAAATTATTAAAACTAATGATAATTTATAGGTTATTTTCTATTTTAATATTTTTTTCAGGGATAGTAATATTTAGATTAAAACGTAAACATTTACTATTAATATTATTAAGTTTAGAATTTATTGTTTTATCTTTGTATTTGAATATATTTATTTATTTATCATTTATATATGGTGATTGTTTTTTTGCAATAATTTTTCTTTGTTTTAGAGTATGTGAAGGAGCGCTAGGTCTTTCTATTTTAGTGTCCATAATTCGGACACATGGGAATGATTATTTTCAAAGTTTTAGAATTTTATGATAATATTAGTTGGAATCTTTTTTATAATATTTTTAAGATTAATGAGGAATTTTTGATTAATTCAGTTTTTTTGATTTTTATTAAGATTTATTTTTATTTTAAAATTTAGTTTTAATTGAATATTTATTATAATTTCTTACGGAATTGGGATAGATTTAATATCTTATTTACTAGTTTTATTAAGATTTTGAATTTGTTCTTTAATAATTTTAGCTAGTCAAAAGATTTATAAGTATAAAAATTATAGAAATTTGTTTTTATTGATGATTATATTATTAATAATTTCTTTTTATATAACATTTAGGTCTATAAATTTATTTGTTTTTTATTTATTTTTCGAGATTAGCTTAATTCCAACATTAATTTTAATTATTGGGTGAGGGTATCAACCTGAACGGTTACAAGCAGGGATTTACTTGTTATTTTATACATTACTTGCTTCGTTACCTATGATAATCTCCATTTTTTATTGTTATTTGGAAAATTTAAGTTTGGAATTTATAATATTAGAAAATCAAATCCTAAGAATTTATATTTATATATTAATGAATATAGTATTTTTTATTAAAATTCCAATATTTTTTGTTCATTTATGATTACCTAAGGCTCATGTTGAAGCCCCGATTTCTGGATCTATGATTTTAGCGGGAATCATGTTAAAATTAGGTGGGTATGGTTTGTTGCGTTTAATAGGGATATTTTTGATATTAGGTATAAAAATTAATATATTTTTTATTAGAGTAAGCTTAATTGGGGGTGTTTTAATTTCTTTAATTTGTATTCGTCAAAGAGATATAAAATCATTAATTGCGTATTCGTCAGTAAGACATATGGGACTAGCTTTATCCGGAATTTTAACGTTTAATTATTGGGGATTGAGAGGGGCTTTATCAATAATAATTGCTCATGGGTTGTGTTCTTCAGGGTTATTTTGTTTAGTTAATATTTCATATGAACGAGTTTTAAGTCGTAGAGTATATTTAAATAAGGGATTAATTAATTTATTACCTAATCTTTCATTATGGTGATTTTTACTTATTTCTTCTAATATGGCAGCCCCTCCTTCACTTAATTTAATTAGAGAGATTATATTAATTAATAGGCTAATAAGGTTTAGAAGAATAAATATTATTTTTTTAAGTTTAGTATCTTTTTTTAGTGCTGTTTATTCTCTATATTTATATTCATTTACTCAGCATGGTAAAATTGTTGAAGGTATTTTTAGATTTTTTAGGGGGGAAATTCGAGAATATTTATTATTATTATTGCATTGATTACCTTTAAACTTATTAATTTTAAAGGGGGATTATTTTATTTTATGGGTTTATTTAAATAGTTTAATTAAAATATTGATTTGTGGGGTCAGAGATATAGTTTTTATTTTAAATAATAAATATTTGTAAAATTTATTTTAGATTATTTTTAATATTAAGATTAATTTTTTTTTTTTCAAGTTTAAGTTTTATAATTTCTGATTTAGTGTTATTTATTGAAATAAATATAATTAAAATTAATTCTTCAATAATTGTATTTACAATATTATTAGATTGAATATCGTTATTATTTATGAGGTTTGTTTTATTTATTTCTTCTATAGTAATTTTTTATAGAGAAGAATATATAAGAGGTGATATTTATTTAAATCGATTTATTTTATTGGTAGTTATATTTGTATTATCTATAATATTGTTAATTATTAGACCTAATTTAATTAGAATTTTATTAGGATGAGATGGGTTAGGGTTAGTTTCTTATTGCTTAGTAATTTATTACCAAAATGTTAAATCTTATAATGCTGGAATATTAACAGGATTAACAAATCGAATTGGGGATGTTGCATTATTAATAGCTATTGCTTGGATATTAAATTATGGAAGTTGAAATTATGTTTTTTATTTAAATGAGTTAAAAAATGATAAATTTATATTATTAATTTCGTGATTGGTTATTTTAGCAGGAATAACTAAAAGAGCACAAATTCCTTTTTCATCCTGGTTACCTGCTGCAATAGCTGCTCCAACTCCTGTGTCATCTTTAGTTCATTCATCTACTTTGGTAACTGCAGGGGTATATTTATTAATTCGATTTAATTATTCTTTTTCTGATTTAATAATATATTTATTATTATTATTTAGTTGTATAACAATATTTATAGCAGGATTAGGGGCAAATTTTGAATTTGATTTGAAAAAAATTATTGCTCTTTCTACATTAAGACAGTTAGGATTAATAATAAGAATTTTAGCATTAGGGGGTTATAAATTAGCATTTTTTCATCTTTTAACACATGCATTATTTAAAGCTTTATTATTTATATGCGCAGGAAATATTATTCATAGTATAATTAATTTTCAAGATATTCGGTTTATAGGCGGTTTAATTAATACAATACCTTTGACTTGTGTTTTTTTTAATATTAGAAATTTGTCTTTATGTGGTTTACCTTTTTTATCTGGGTTTTATTCTAAAGATTTAATTGTAGAAGTAATAAGAATAAATTATTTAAATTTTTTTGTTTATTTAATTTTTTATTTGTCTATTGGATTAACTGTAAGTTACAGGTTTCGGTTAGTTTATTATAGATGTACAAGTAATTTTAATTTTATTAGAATAAATTGCTTAAGAGAAAAAAATTTTATTATATTAAAAAGTATGGGGGGTTTAATTTTTTTAGTTATATCAATAGGAAGAACATTATCGTGAACTATATTTTGTACTCCTTATTTTATTTATATTCCATTTTTAATAAAATTAATAACATTATTATTAATTTTTTTTGGAATAATTATTGGTTATGAATTTTCTAAATTTTCTTTAAGGTTTAAAAATTTATCTTTAAAATATAAAAATATTTCTTGATTTTTAGGATCAATATGAAATATACCTATGATCTCTACATTTGGTATTAACTATATGCCTATTATTTTAGGTAGATCTTACTATAAAAATTTAGATCAAGGTTGGGGGGAATATTATGGAGCTCAGAAAATTTTTAGAAAATTAAAAAATAGTTCTATTCACATACAAATTATTTTTTTTAATAATATTAAATTATATTTTATATTTTTTATTTTATTAATAATTATAATTATTTTTTTAATTTACTTAGATAGCTTATATTAGAGTATAATATTGAAGATATTATGGAAATAAATTTATTTTTAAGTAATTTACAAAAATTAATTAATTTTACATTGAAAATGTAGTGTTTTATATTTAAACTATGTAAATAAAGAAATATAAACGATAAATCGCTATTGTTTTAAGTTAGAAGCTTAAATATTGGTATTTCTTTAATTGGAATATTAGTATTCAATTTTACCATTAACAGTGGTAAACCTCTTTTTGGTTTCAATTAATAAATAAGGATTATATTAATCATAATTTTAGGTCGAAACTAAATGCAAATAATTGCTTCTTATTTATTAAGATAAATTGAATTTCAATACTTTTTAAATGCAAATTAAATGTTATAATTAACTATTATCCTAAGATAATCAATTTAAAGCACCTTGGTTTCATTCGTGATATAGCCCAATTAATAAAATAATAATAAAAAAAGTTAATAAAATTCAATAATTAAGAATATTTGAAGATTTTAAAATTACAATGAAAGGAAAAATTAATGTAATTTCTACATCAAAAATTAAAAAAATTATTGCAATTAAAAAAAAATGTATTGAAAAAGGTAGTCGTGCTGAGGATTTAGGATCAAAGCCACACTCAAAGGGAGAACATTTTTCCCGATCAAAAAAGGTTTTTTTTGAAACTAAGTTTACAATAAAAATTAATAATAATGTAATAATAAAAATAATTGTTAAAATAAAAACTAATAAAAACAGTATCTATACTAAATTTTAGATCTTTTAATTGGAAGTTAAATATAATTAAATATACTATATAGATTTATTATCTACCTCATCAGTAGATTGAAACATATAAAAATAATCATACTACATCGACAAAATGTCAGTATCAAGCGGCAGCTTCAAATCCAAAGTGATGAATTTGAGAAAAATGATTGTTTATATGTCGAATTAAACAAATTAAAAGAAAAGTAGTTCCAATAATAACATGAATACCATGAAATCCTGTTGCTATAAAAAAAGAAGAGCCATAAACAGCGTCAGAAATAGAGAAAGATGATTCGATATATTCATAAGCTTGTAAAAGAGTAAAATAACCTCCTAAAATAACTGTTAATAAAAGACTGTGTAAAGCTTGTTTATAGTTATTTTCTATAAGACTATGATGTGCCCATGTAACAGTTAAACCTGAGGTTAATAAAATTAATGTATTTAGAAGGGGGATTTGGATTGGATTAAAGGTAATAATTCCTTTGGGAGGTCAAAGTATTCCAATTTCAATAGAAGGGGAGAGGCTATTGTGAAAAAATCTTCAAAAAAATGAAATAAAGAAAAATACTTCTGAGGTAATAAAAAGAATTATTCCTCAGCGTAGCCCTATAGTAACTATAAAAGTGTGATGTCCTTGAAAAGTTCCTTCTCGAGAGATGTCCCGTCATCATTGATATATAATTAAAATTATAGTAAATAAGGCTAAATAAAAAAGGTTAGGATTAAAAAAATGAAATCATTTGATAAGTCCTGTTATTAAAATAAGAGCTCTAAGTGATCCAAGAATTGGCCAAGGACTAACATCTACAAGATGGAATGGGTGATTTTTGTGTATTTTCATTAGTTTACTTCTCTAGAGTATAGTGTTGTTAAAATTGCAAATACATATGATTGAATAATCGAAACAGCTGATTCTAAAAGTAATAATAATAATTGAATTAAAATAAGTATATTTAATATAATAATAGATATTATAGGTCCAGTATTTCCAAGTAGAGTTATAAGTAAATGGCCTGCAATTATATTAGCTGAAAGTCGTACTGCTAAAGTCCCAGGACGAATGATATTTCTAATAGTTTCAATACACACTATAAATGGTATTAAAATAGGGGGAGTTCCTTGGGGAACTAAGTGAGCAAATATATGTATTGTATTATTAATTCAACCATATAATATAAATGTTAATCATAAAGGTAGTGCTAAAGATAGGGTTAAAATTATATGGCTTGTACTAGTAAAAATATATGGAAATAACCCTAAAAAATTATTAAATAAAATTAAAGAGAATAAAGAAATAAAAATTAAAGTTCTTCCTTGAGTTTTATTATTTATTCCTAGTAAGTTTTTAAATTCCTTATGTAAAATTGAGCAAATTAAAGATCAAAGAAAATTTAAACGTGAAGGGATAAGTCAGTATATAGAGGGAATAATCATAATTCCTAAAAATGTTCTTATTCAATTTAAAGATAAATTTCAATTAGTAGAAGGATCAAAAGATCTAAATAAATTTGCTATCATTTTCAATTAATTGTAGTAATTTTTTTATTAAAAAAAATTTTTTTAGGGGTATATATAAATGAAAAATAGTTCAAAGAATTGAAAATAATAAAAATAAATAAAAAATAGAATATTAAAATTAATCAATTAAGAGGAGCTATTTGAGGTATTAAAAATTAATATAAAAATATTTACTCTAACTTGACAAGTTAATGTTATAAATTAACTAAATTTTTCATTAGAAGTAAGAACTAATTTACTATAAAATGGTTTAAGAGACCAGTACTTGCTTTCAGCCATCTAATGAAATTATTATTTTAGTAATTCATTTTACAAAATAATTAGATGAGATTCTTTCTATAACAATGGGCATAAATCTATGGTTTGCTCCACAAATCTCTGAGCATTGCCCATAAAATAAGCCTGATCGGTTACAGGTAAAATTAATTTGGTTTAATCGCCCAGGAGTGCCATCAATTTTAACACCTAGGGACGGGATAGTTCAAGAATGAAGAACATCTGCTGCTGTAACTAATATACGAATTTGGGTTTCAAAGGGGATCGTGATCCGGTTGTCTACATCCAATAATCGAAAATTATAATTAATTATTTCATTTAAAGGAATTATATAGGAATCATATTCAATATTTTGAAAATCAGAATATTCGTAAGATCAATATCACTGATGTCCAATAGATTTAATTGTAATAGCTGGATTATTTGTTTCATCTAAAATATAAATTAAATGAAGAGAAGGGAGAGCAATAAAAATTAATGTAATTGCGGGTAAAATTGTTCAAATTAATTCAATTAATTGCCCTTCTAATAAATAACGATTAATAAGTTTATTAAAAAATAGTCCAATTATTATTTGCCCCACTAACACAGTAATTACTACTAAAACCAAAAGAGTATGGTCATGAAAAAAAGATAGTTGCTCTATTAAAGGAGATGAGCTATCTTGTAAAAAAATTATTTTTCAAGTGGCTATTTCTAAAAAAAGATTTTCTTTATATGTGGGGTTTAAGTCCATTGCACTAATCTGCCATATTAGAAAATCGAAGATAGTATAGGAAGTTCAGAATATCTATGTTCAGCTGGGGGTATAGATTGGAATCATTCAATAGAAGAAGGAAGTCTTAAAGTTATTATACTTTTGCGATTTGATGAAAATCTTTCTCATACAATAAAAATTAATAAGAATACTCTAATTAAAGAAATTAAGGATCCAATTGAAGATACAATATTTCAATTAGTATAAGCATCTGGATAATCTGAATATCGTCGTGGTATGCCACTTAATCCTAGAAAATGTTGAGGAAAAAAGGTTATATTTACCCCAATAAATATTGTAAAAAATTGGATTTTTGTTAGTTTTAATCTTAAGGAAAGACCAGTAAATAAAGGAAATCAATGAACTAATCCTGCTAAAATTGCAAATACAGCCCCTATTGACAATACATAGTGAAAATGGGCTACTACATAGTATGTATCGTGAAGTATAATATCAATAGAAGAATTAGCTAAAATTACTCCTGTAAGACCCCCTACTGTAAATAAAAATACAAATCCTAAAGACCAAAGAATTGAAGGCCTATAGTTTAATTGAGTGCCGTGAAGAGTCGCGAGTCAACTAAAAATTTTAATACCCGTAGGTACAGCAATAATCATAGTTGCTGAGGTAAAATAAGCGCGTGTATCCACATCTATTCCTACTGTAAATATGTGATGCGCCCATACGACAAAACCTAATAAGCCAATTGCTATTATTGCATAAATTATTCCCAAAGTCCCAAAAGCTTCTTTTTTTCCTCTTTCTTGGCTAATAATATGGGAAATTATTCCAAATCCAGGTAGAATTAAAATATAAACTTCTGGGTGGCCAAAAAATCAAAATAAATGTTGGTATAAAATCGGGTCTCCTCCACCAGCTGGGTCAAAAAAAGATGTATTTAAGTTGCGATCAGTTAATAGCATAGTAATAGCCCCTGCTAATACAGGTAAAGAAAGAAGTAGTAATACTGCAGTAATTACTACTGATCAAACAAATAATGGTATGCGGTCTAATGTTATTCCTGAGGGGCGTATATTAATTACAGTTGTAATAAAATTTACAGCCCCCAAAATTGAGGAAATCCCAGCTAAATGTAATCTAAAAATAGCTAAATCTACTGAAGAACCTCTGTGAGCAATATTGGATGCTAAGGGGGGGTAAACTGTTCAACCAGTTCCTGCTCCATTTTCCACAATTCTTCTTATAATTAGTAGTGTTAATGAGGGGGGAAGTAACCAAAATCTTATGTTATTTATTCGGGGAAATGCTATATCAGGAGCTCCTAACATTAAAGGCACTAGTCAATTACCAAAACCTCCGATCATAATGGGTATTACTATAAAAAAAATTATTACAAAAGCATGAGCTGTAACAATTACATTGTAAATTTGATCATCGCCAATTAAAGAACCGGGGTTTCCTAATTCTGCGCGAATTAGTAAACTTAAAGAAGTTCCTACTATTCCCGATCATGCCCCAAAAATAAAGTATAAAGTTCCAATGTCTTTATGATTTGTAGAAAAAAGTCACTTATTCGGTAAAAT